AGTTTCAGGGGGGTAGTATGGGATCGGTAGTCGGGGAGAAAATAACCCGTTTGATCGAGTATGCCACCACTCGATCTCTACCTCTTATTATAGTGTGCGCTTCGGGGGGGGCACGCATGCAAGAAGGAAGTTTGAGCTTGATGCAAATGGCTAAAATATCGTCTGCCCTATATGATTATCAATCAAATAAAAAGTTATTTTATGTCTCAATTCTTACATCTCCTACTACTGGTGGGGTAATAGCTAGTTTTGGTATGTTGGGAGATATCATTATTGCCGAACCCAACTCCTACATTGCATTTGCGGGTAAAAGAGTAATTGAACAAACATTGAGTAAAACAGTGCCCGAGGGTTCACAAGTATCTGAATATTTATTCCAGAAGGGCTTATTTGATCTAATCGTACCACGTAATCTTTTAAAAAGCATTCTGGGTGAGTTATTGAAACTGCACGCCTTCTTTCCTAATTCCGTCGAGTAGAAAGTTGCGGATACCTCCCTTTTTACCTAGATTACTGATTACTAAATTAAGAAGTCTCTATTAATAACATAATAACAATCAGATAACAACAACAATAAGATAAAAGTGTGAGTTCTTCCTTTCGGGAAATTGGGCAAACAAGACGACTTTCGTCTTACGTATATAATGAAATTCCAATCAAATAGAGAAAAGATAGATACAGAATTTTGCCTCTTTCTCGATCTCCCGAAAATCCCATTGTTACTAAGAATCCCGCTTGTGGCGCATTCTAACGAATCTTTCGATAATTTGTAAAAACCCTTTAACTTTAATTATTAATTAAATTAGTAATTAATTAATTAGAAGACAAGAACAAAACACAAAGAAATAGAGAAAACCAATTAAGATTGGTTATCATACTCTTTCATATAGAAAGGTAAATAAGTCCATTTATTTAGTTTTACATTTTGAATTAATTAATAACTACGAATTCATAATAATCACAATTCGGAATTATAATGAATTCTAATAATTAATTATAATTAATATAAATAAAATAAATAAAAAATAGTAAAAAAATAATAACAGGTACAATATAGTAAATCGAGGTACCATTTTATGACAACTTTCAATCTTCCCCCTATTCTTGTGCCTTTAGTAGGCTTAGTATTTCCGGCAATTGCAATGGCTTCTTTATTTCTTCATATTCAAAAAAATAAGATTGTTTAGATCCGAGAGAATACAACCTCGGCTGTTTTTTTTTTTTGAAACTGTAGCATAACACAGATATTTTGTTTGTGCAATATAGTATAATGTGTGATTTCCACCGAACAGAAAAGAAAAAACCTGCAGAAAATGAAAACGATCTATGGATAACTGAATCCTAACCAGTTTCAGATAGATCGGGATTTCTGGATACCTAAAATAGAAAGTTGGTAGATCCATATGTATATTGTATATTGGGATCCTATGAAGGGAATGTTATTATTTTAGATCGAACCAATTTGATGAATAATTCCTAAAGCTTCACGTCAAACTAGTGCTAGTTCACATCAAACTAGTACTAGTTGATGAGAGTTCCTTTTGAAATAAAAAAGGAAAGGGTATTCTCTCAATTCCAATAAAATACAATCGGATCAAGTATGAGTTCGCGATCAGAACATATATGGATAGAACTTAGAACGGGGTCTCGAAAACTAAGTAATTTTTGCTGGGCCCTTATCGTTTTTTTAGGTTCATTAGGATTCTTATTGGCTGCAACTTCTAGTTATCTTGGTAGAAATGTGATATCTTTTTTTCCGTATCAGCCAATCATTTTTTTTCCACAAGCAATTGTGATGTCTTTCTACGGGATCGCGGGTCTATTTATTAGTTCCTATTTGTGGTGCACAATTTCTTGGAATGTAGGGAGTGGGTATGATCGATTCGATAGAAAGGAGGGAATAGTGTGTATTTTTCGTTGGGGATTTCCTGGAAAGAATCGTCGCATATTCCTCCGATTCCTTATAAAGGATATTCAATCCGTTCGAATAGAAGTTAAAGAGGGTATTTATGCTCGTCCTGTCCTTTATATGGACATCAGAGGCCGGGGAGCTATTCCGTTGACTCGTACTGATGAGAATTTGACTCCACGAGAAATTGAACAAAAAGCTGCGCAATTGGCCTATTTCTTGCGCGTACCTATTGAAGTCTTGTGATTTTGAGAAAAAACTGGGCCCGAAGGACGAATGTTTTCTCAGTAGTTTCGTTAAAACGTTCAGTCGAGCCAAAGCTGATGCATACAGAACCACCATAAAACAAAACTTTTTATGTATATCCAAATGCATTCCAAATCTATGCAACTCAATTGAAACAAATAAAAAATTGAACTACCGAAAGAAAAAAATTTCTCTTGTTTAAGTTGTTACTATTGTTGGTTTAGATGCAGATATATCATATCTTGTCAATTTTTTCCTTTTTGGATCCCCTTTTATCCTTTCATTTGTGTTCTTTACTAACTAACAAAAGGTTATCCTAATAATGATAACCGGCCCTTTTCTGTCTTGTTTGTCTTGCCGCTCATTTTTTTTATCATCACATTATACTTTCTATCTTTCTCTCAATTATTCTATTCTTGACTAGGTCGAATTGGTGGAATCTTTTTGAAATATTGGATATTTTTTTTGATAGAAAAGGAGTTCCAAAATATCTGTAAACACTATTTTTGATTATTTCTTCACTCTAAATTCGAACTAGCGGAGTCTTAGTTTATTTCTGTATTCTTTCTAGGTTCAAGCAAGAGCACAAATAAAATAGATTCGTAGGTTTGATACCTTATCTAGAACTTCTACTTGAAAGAAATATTCGATCATATAGAGTCGACAAATGAAGTGGGTTAATTAAAAATTCACAGGTGAAAAATGGCAAAAAAGAAAGCATTCACTCCTCTTTTGTATCTTGCATCTATAGTCTTTTTGCCCTGGTGGATTTATCTCTCATTTAAATATTGGGTTGCTGGTTGGTCGAATACTGGTCAATCCGAAATTTTTTTAAATGATCTCCAGGAAAAAAGTATTCTAGAAAAATTCATAGAATTAGAGGAAATCTTCTTCTTGGACCAAATGATCAAGGAATACTCGGAGACATATCTACAAAAGCTTCGTATAGGAATCCACAAAGAAACGATCCAACTAATCAAGATACACAACGAGGATCGTATCCATACAATTTTGCACTTCTCGACAAATATAATCTCTTTTGGTATTCTAAGCGGTTATTCTCTTTTAGGTAGTGAAGAACTTGCTATTCTTAACTCGTGGGCTCAGGAATTCCTATATAACTTAAGTGATACGGTAAAAGCTTTTTCGATTCTTTTATTAACCGATTTATGTATCGGATTTCATTCACCTCACGGTTGGGAACTAATGATTGGTTCTGTTTACAAAGATTTTGGATTTGTTCATAACGATCAAATTATATCTGGTCTTGTTTCCACTTTTCCAGTTATTCTGGATACTATTTTGAAATATTGGATTTTCCGTTATTTAAATCGTATATCTCCATCACTTGTAGTTATTTATCATTCAATGAACGATTGATAAACGACCCCTCCGATATTCATTGAATGAATTAGAATGGTTCTTACTTTGTAGTTATACATAAGCATTAAAAACGCTCGGGGGATTTGATCCCATAGTATTCCAGTAAAACTATTCCAGTAAATAGGCAGAATCGTGGATAGGGAACTATACTAGTGACCTACCCAATTTATTGTATAAATTTTTCGGATCAATGATTAGACCATGCAAACTAAAAATATTTTTTCTTGGATAAAGGAACAGATTACTCGATCTATTTCCGTATCGCTCATTATATATATCATAACTAGGATATCCACTTCAAGCGCATATCCCATTTTTGCGCAGCAGAGTTATGAAAATCCACGAGAAGCGACTGGGCGTATTGTATGTGCCAACTGTCATTTAGCTAATAAGCCCGTGGATATTGAGGTTCCGCAAGCGGTCCTTCCTAATACTGTATTTGAAGCAGTTATTCGAATTCCGTATGATAAGCAAGTGAAACAAGTTCTTGCTAATGGTAAAAGGGGGGGTTTGAATGTGGGGGCTGTTCTTATTTTACCGGAGGGGTTTGAATTAGCTCCTTCCGATCGTATTTCTCCCGAGATGAAAGAAAAGATAGGCAATTTGTCTTTTCAGAGCTATCGTCCTAATAAAAAGAATATTCTTGTGATAGGGCCTGTCCCCGGTCAGAAATATAGTGAAATCACCTTTCCTATTCTTTCCCCCGATCCCGCGACTAAGAAAGATGTTCACTTCCTAAAATATCCTATATATGTAGGTGGGAATCGAGGAAGGGGTCAGATTTATCCCGACGGAAACAAAAGTAACAATACAGTTTCGAATGCTACAGGAGCGGGTATAATAAGTAAAATCTTACGAAAAGAAAAGGGGGGATATGAAATAACCATAACAGACCCATCCGATGGACGTCAAGTAGTTGATATTATCCCTCCAGGACCAGAACTTCTTGTTTCAGAGGGTGAATCCATCAAATTTGATCAACCATTAACGAGTAATCCCAATGTGGGTGGATTTGGTCAGGGAGATGCAGAAATAGTACTTCAAGATCCATTACGTGTCCAAGGCCTTTTGTTCTTCTTTGCATCTGTTATTTTAGCACAAATCTTTTTGGTTCTTAAAAAGAAACAGTTCGAAAAGGTTCAATTGGCTGAAATGAATTTTTAGACTATCGAATTTCTCGATATCAGGCTCGTAAAAAGAATCAAATTCTTGTTGTCAATTCTGTATGATCAAAAAACGCAATTCTGAAAAACTTTTCTTTACTTGATAAGTAGATTCTTGTTTAAATTTAAAGAAGACTTTTTTATTCAAATTGAATTTCTTACTGTTGCTGGCGGAAAATGGATCTATTTTTTCTATTTCAAATAGACGGAAATTGGGATAGATATTAGCATAAGTAAGCGGGTAATAGAACGAACTAGAAATGTGGAGAAGGTATTATTTGTTTTCCTAGTCTTCAACA